GCCCTTGTAGCTTACAACAAAGCATGGCACTGAAGATGCCAAGACGGTAGTTACCACACACCCAAGGACAAAAGACTTAGTCCTAACCTTACTGTTGGTTTTTGCTAGGTATATACATGCAAGTATCTGCGCTCCAGTGTAAACGCCCTAAACACCTTATCACTAAGCCAATAGGAGCGGGCATCAGGCTCACCACCACCGTAGCCCAAGACGCCTCGCATTTGCCACACCCCCACGGGTACTCAGCAGTAGTTAATATTAAGCAATGAGTGTAAACTTGACTTAGCCATAGCAAATCAGGGTCGGTAAATCCTGTGCCAGCCACCGCGGTCATACAGGAGACCCAAATCAACTTTACTACGAACGGCGTAAAGAGTGGTCACATGTTATCCAAGTAACTAAGATTAAAAAGCAACTGAGCTGTCATAAGCCCAAGATGCCCATAAGGCCTCCCACCCAAAGAAGATCTTAGACTAACGATTAATTGAACTCCACGAAAGCCAGGGCCCAAACTAGGATTAGATACCCTACTATGCCTGGCCCTAAATCTTGATGCCTACCCCTACTTAGGCATCCGCCCGAGAACTACGAGCACTAACGCTTAAAACTCTAAGGACTTGGCGGTGTCCCAAACCCACCTAGAGGAGCCTGTTCTATAATCGATGATCCACGATACTACCTGACCATTCCTTGCCAAAGCAGCCTATATACCGCCGTCGCCAGCCCACCTACCCTGAAAGCTCAACAGTGGGCGCAATAGTCCAACAACACTAATAAGACAGGTCAAGGTATAGCCTATGGAATGGAAGCAATGGGCTACATTTTCTAATATAGAACATAACGGCAAAGAGACATGAAACTGTCTCTCGAAGGAGGATTTAGCAGTAAAGTGGGACAATCGAGCCCTCTTTAAGCCGGCTCTGGGACACGTACACACCGCCCGTCACCCTCCTCGCAGGCGACCCCCACCCCCCATACACTAATAAGCCACTAAGCTAAAGATGAGGTAAGTCGTAACAAGGTAAGTGTACCGGAAGGTGCACTTAGAACACCAAGATGTAGCTTTAAAAAAAGCACTCAGCTTACACCTGAGAGATATCCGATAGCCCCGGATCGTCTTGATGCCAAACTCTAGCCCAACATACATCGACTTTGAATAACAAAGCTACTACCAATCACTAAACTAAAGCATTTACTAGTCCCAGTATAGGCGATAGAAAAGACACCCATTGGAGCGATAGAGAGCACGTACCGTAAGGGAAAGATGAAATAACAATGAATAAGCCAAGCTACAAACAGCAAAGATCAACCCTTGTACCTCTTGCATCATGGTCTAGCAAGAAAAACCAAGCAAAATGAATTTAAGTTTGCCACCCCGAAACCCAAGCGAGCTACTTACGAGCAGCTATTTTTGAGCGAACCCGTCTCTGTTGCAAAAGAGTGGGATGACTTGTTAGTAGAGGTGAAAAGCCAATCGAGCTGGGTGATAGCTGGTTGCCTGTGAAACGAATCTTAGTTCACTCTTAATTCTCCTCCAAGGAACCACAGAACCCTAATGAAGCGAATTAAGGGCTATTTAAAGGGGGTACAGCTCCTTTAAAAAAGAATACAATCTCTACGAGCGGATAAATAACTAACCCAAACCTATTACTGTGGGCCCTCAAGCAGCCATCAACAAAGAGTGCGTCAAAGCTCCAAACCTCAAAAATATAAGAACTTCATGACTCCCTCTCCACTAACAGGCTAACCTATACCCAAATAGGAGAATTAATGCTAGAATGAGTAACCTGGGTCCTCCCTCTACGACGCAAGTTTACATCCACACATTATTAACAAACCACCAAGATACGAAAAATCAAACAAGCAGAGTATCAATTACCTTGTTGACCCGACAGAGGAGCGTCCATTAAGAAAGATTAAAACCTGTAAAAGGAACTAGGCAAACCCGTCAAGGCCCGACTGTTTACCAAAAACATAGCCTTCAGCAAACCACAAACAAGTATTGAAGGTGATGCCTGCCCAGTGACCTTAGGGTTCAACGGCCGCGGTACCCTAACCGTGCAAAGGTAGCGCAATCAATTGTCCCATAAATCGAGACTAGTATGAATGGCTAAACGAGGTCTTAACTGTCTCTTACAGGCAATCGGTGAAATTGATCTCCCTGTGCAAAAGCAGGGATAAACACATAAGACGAGAAGACCCTGTGGAACTTCAAAATCAGCAGCCACCCTAAAAAACTTCAACGCCCACCGGGCCCACTCAAACACTAAGGCGCTGGCCTGCATTTTTCGGTTGGGGCGACCTTGGAGAAAAACAAATCCTCCAAAAATTGGACCAAACCTCTAGACTAAGAGCGACCTCTCAACGTGCTAACAGCATCCAGACCCAATAAAATTGATCAATGGACCAAGCTACCCCAGGGATAACAGCGCAATCTCCCCCGAGAGTCCGTATTAACGGGGAGGTTTACGACCTCGATGTTGGATCAGGACATCCTAGTGGTGCAGCAGCTACTAAGGGTTCGTTTGTTCAACGATTAACAGTCCTACGTGATCTGAGTTCAGACCGGAGCAATCCAGGTCGGTTTCTATCTATGATGAACTCTTCCCAGTACGAAAGGATAGGAAAAGTGAGGCCAATACCACAAGCAAGCCTTCGCCTTAAGTAATGAATACAACTAAATTACAAAAGGCTATCACTCCACACCACGTCCTAGAAAAGGACAAGCTAGCGTGGCAGAGCTCGGCAAATGCAAAAGGCTTAAGTCCTTTAACTCAGAGGTTCAAATCCTCTCCCTAGCTCACTCAACCCAACACATCCAATGATCAATCACCCAATCATCATCAACCTCATTATAGCCCTATCCTACATCATCCCCATTCTAATCGCAGTAGCCTTCCTTACATTGGTAGAACGTAAAATCCTAAGTTATATACAAGGCCGAAAAGGCCCAAATGTTGTTGGCCCATTCGGCCTACTACAGCCACTAGCGGATGGGGTAAAACTGTTTACCAAGGAGCCAATCCGCCCATCAACATCATCCCCAATTCTCTTCACCCTCACCCCAATACTAGCCCTACTACTGGCCATCTCAATCTGAACCCCCCTCCCCCTACCATTTTCCTTAGCCGACCTCAACCTAGGGCTACTATTTCTACTAGCCATATCAAGTCTAGCAGTATACTCCATCTTGTGATCAGGCTGAGCCTCAAACTCAAAATACGCCCTAATCGGATCACTACGAGCAGTAGCCCAAACTATCTCCTATGAAGTGACCCTAGCAATCATCCTATTATCTGTTATCCTACTCAGCGGAGGCTATACTCTTAACACCCTGGCAGTAACTCAAGAATCCATCTTCCTCATCTTCCCGTGCTGACCCCTTGCCATGATATGATATGTATCTACACTTGCTGAAACAAACCGCGCCCCATTCGACCTTACAGAAGGAGAGTCCGAGCTGGTGTCAGGATTTAATGTAGAATATGCAGCAGGACCTTTCGCCCTATTCTTCTTAGCCGAATACGCTAACATCATACTCATAAACACATTAACCGCCATCCTCTTCCTTAACCCCAGCCTGTACAACCTGCCCCAAGATCTATACCCAATAGTCCTAGCCACAGAGGTCCTACTACTGTCTGCTGGGTTCCTATGGATCCGTGCTTCGTACCCTCGATTCCGATACGACCAACTAATGCACCTTCTATGAAAAAATTTCCTACCACTCACACTAGCACTATGTCTGTGACATATCAGTATACCAATTTGCTACGCAGGCCTGCCCCCGTACCTAAGAAAACAGGAAATGTGCCTGAATCCTAAAGGGTCACTATGATAAAGTGAACATGGAGGTACACCAACCCTCTCATTTCCTAATACCCTAGAAAAGCAGGAATTGAACCCGCACTGGAGAGATCAAAACCCTCCATACTTCCTTTATATTATTTCCTAGTAAGGTCAGCTAAATAAGCTATCGGGCCCATACCCCGAAAATGATGGTTTAACTCCTTCCCTTGCTAGATGAACCCCCAAGCAAAGCTAATCTTCACCATCAGCCTTCTCTTAGGGTCAACCATTACAATTTCAAGCAATCATTGAATCATGGCCTGGGCCGGCCTCGAAATTAACACACTTGCTGTTTTGCCCCTAATCTCAAAATCTCATCATCCACGAGCCATTGAAGCTGCAACTAAGTACTTCTTAACCCAGGCAACCGCCTCTACACTAGTCCTATTCTCCAGCATGAACAACGCATGATATACTGGACAATGAGACATCACCCAACTAACACACCCCACTTCGTGCCTAATTCTAACTACAGCCATCTCAATAAAACTAGGACTAGTACCATTCCATTTCTGATTCCCAGAAGTACTACAAGGCACATCCCTAATTACCGGACTTCTACTGTCTACAGCAATGAAATTCCCACCAATAACCCTACTCTATATAACCTCCCCCTCACTAGACCCCACACTACTAACCACCCTGGCCATCTTATCTGTAGCCGTAGGTGGTTGAATAGGGCTAAATCAAACACAAATTCGAAAAATCATAGCCTTCTCCTCAATCTCTCATCTAGGATGAATAGCTGTCGTCATTACCTACAACCCAAAACTTACCCTACTAAACTTCTACCTATACACTATAATAACTGCAGCTGTATTCCTTATCCTCAATTCAATTAAAGCCCTAAAACTACCCACACTACTAACCTCCTGAACAAAATCACCAGCATTAAATACAGTCCTACTACTGACACTACTTTCCTTAGCCGGCCTGCCACCATTAACAGGATTTCTCCCCAAATGATTTATCATCCAAGAACTAACCAAACAAGATATAGCTCCCACAGCAACAACAATTTCTCTCCTGTCACTGCTAAGCCTGTTCTTCTACCTCCGTCTTGCGTACTGCGCAACAATCACACTCCCTCCACACACCACAAACCACACAAAACAATGGCGCATCAACAAACCAGTAAGCCTCTCTATCGCCATCCTAACCACCCTATCCCTAATTCTCCTACCCGTATCACCCATAGTCCTAACCATTATCTAAGAAGCTTAGGATAGTTTAAACCGAAGGCCTTCAAAGCCTTAAACAAGAGTTAGACCCTCTTAGTTTCTGTTAAAATCCGCAGGACACTACCCTACATCCCCTGGATGCAACCCAGGTGCTTTAATTAAGCTAGGATCTCTCACCCTAGGCAGATGGGCTTCGATCCCATAACACTATAGTTAACAGCTATATGCCCAAACCAACAGGCCTCTACCTAACTAGACCCCGGCACACAACTAGCGTGCATCAATGAGCTTGCAACTCACCATGAACTTCACTACGGAGCCGATAAGAAGAGGAATCAAACCTCTGTAAAAAGGACTACAGCCTAACGCCTACACACTCGGCCATCTTACCTGTGACCTTCACCAACCGATGATTATTCTCAACCAACCACAAAGATATCGGCACTCTATACCTGATCTTCGGAGCATGAGCCGGAATAGCAGGTACCGCCCTAAGCCTGCTAATCCGAGCAGAATTAGGCCAGCCAGGCGCCCTACTAGGAGACGACCAAATTTACAACGTGGTCGTCACAGCCCATGCATTCGTAATAATTTTCTTCATAGTAATACCAATTATAATCGGAGGGTTTGGAAATTGACTAGTCCCTCTAATAATTGGAGCCCCCGATATAGCATTTCCCCGTATAAATAACATAAGCTTCTGACTACTCCCTCCATCCTTTCTTCTACTACTAGCTTCATCGACGGTAGAAGCAGGAGTGGGAACCGGATGAACTGTATACCCCCCACTAGCAGGAAACCTAGCCCATGCAGGAGCCTCAGTAGACCTAGCTATCTTCTCCCTACACCTAGCAGGCATCTCATCAATTCTAGGGGCAATTAACTTCATCACAACAGCAATCAACATGAAACCCCCTGCTCTCTCACAATACCAAACGCCCCTATTCGTATGATCAGTACTAATCACCGCAGTTCTTCTCCTCCTATCACTACCAGTCCTCGCTGCTGGAATCACAATGCTCCTCACAGACCGTAACCTCAATACCACCTTCTTTGACCCAGCAGGAGGAGGAGACCCCGTGCTGTACCAACATCTTTTCTGATTCTTCGGACACCCAGAAGTATACATCCTGATTCTCCCAGGATTCGGAATCATCTCCCACGTAGTAACCTATTACGCAGGGAAAAAAGAACCATTTGGATACATAGGCATAGTATGGGCCATACTATCAATCGGATTCCTAGGCTTTATTGTTTGAGCTCACCACATATTTACCGTTGGAATAGACGTAGACACCCGAGCCTACTTTACATCCGCCACCATAATTATCGCTATCCCTACTGGAATCAAAGTATTCAGCTGACTAGCCACCCTACACGGAGGCACAATCAAATGAGACCCACCAATGCTATGAGCCCTAGGCTTTATCTTCCTGTTTACCATCGGAGGGCTCACAGGAATCGTACTAGCAAACTCCTCATTAGACATTGCCCTACACGACACCTACTACGTAGTAGCCCACTTCCACTACGTACTATCGATAGGAGCAGTCTTCGCAATCATAGCAGGCTTTACACACTGATTCCCGCTATTCACCGGGTTTACCATCCACTCCACATGAGCTAAAATCCAGTTCGGAGTGATATTTGTAGGAGTCAACCTCACTTTCTTCCCCCAACACTTCCTAGGCCTAGCTGGCATGCCTCGACGATACTCGGACTACCCAGATGCCTACACACTATGAAACACAATCTCATCAATCGGATCTATAATCTCCCTAACAGCCGTAATCCTACTAATCTTCATCATCTGAGAAGCACTCGCATCCAAACGCAAAGTCCTACAACCTGAAATAACAAGCACAAACGTTGAGTGAATCCACGGCTGCCCACCCCCATATCACACCTTTGAAGAACCAGCCTTTGTACAAGTACAAGAAAGGAAGGAGTCGAACCCCCATATGTTGGTTTCAAGCCAACCGCATAAACCACCTATGCTTCTTTCTCATCAAAAGAAGTGTTAGTAAAATAATTACATAGCCTCGTCAAGGCTAAATTACGGGTGAAACCCCCGTACACCTCATCACCCCAACATGGCCAACCACTCACAACTAGGCTTCCAAGACGCATCATCACCTATCATAGAAGAACTTGTAGAATTTCACGACCACGCTCTAATAGTCGCTCTGGCTATCTGCAGCCTGGTCCTCTACCTACTAACCCTAATACTGACAGAAAAACTCTCTTCAAGCACAGTAGATGCACAAGAAATCGAATTAGTATGAACCATCCTCCCAGCTATTGTCCTAATCATACTCGCCCTGCCATCCCTGCAAATCCTGTACATAATAGACGAGATCAACGAACCAGACCTGACCCTCAAAGCTATCGGTCACCAATGGTACTGAACCTACGAATATACCGACCTTAAAGACCTAACATTCGACTCATACATAACACCCACAACAGACCTACCCCTAGGACATTTCCGACTCCTAGAAGTCGACCATCGTGTGGTTGTCCCAATAGAATCACCCATTCGAGTCATCGTCACCGCCGACGACGTACTGCACTCATGAGCCGTCCCAAGCCTGGGCGTAAAAACCGATGCAATTCCAGGGCGCCTCAACCAAACCTCATTTGTCGCCTCACGGCCCGGAGTCTTCTACGGTCAGTGCTCAGAAATCTGCGGAGCTAACCACAGCTTCATGCCAATCGTCGTAGAATCCGCCCCACTCGCTAACTTTGAAAGCTGATCTTCCTTAATATCTTCCTAATCATTAAGAAGCTATGGAACAGCGCTAGCCTTTTAAGCTAGAAATAGGGGGTACACTCCCCCCTTAATGATATGCCTCAACTAAACCCAGGCCCATGATTTTTTATCATGCTAACTTCGTGATTTACCTACTCCATAATTATTCAACCTAAACTTCTATCATTCCTATCTATAAACCCCCCATCCAACAAGATATTCACCGCTACAAGCACTACCCCCTGAACCTGACCATGAACCTAAGTTTCTTCGACCAATTCTCAAGCCCCTCTTTCCTGGGAATCCCACTAATATTCATCTCAGTAATATTTCCAGCACTACTCATCCCCTCTATAGACAAACGATGAGTAACCAATCGACTCTCAACCCTTCAATTATGAGCCGTCAACCTCATCACAAAACAATTAATAATGCCCTTAGACAAAAAAGGACACAAATGAGCCCTTATACTCACATCACTAATAGTCTTCCTCTTACTAATCAATCTCCTAGGCCTATTACCCTACACATTCACCCCAACCACCCAACTATCCATAAGCCTTGCCCTAGCCTTCCCACTATGGCTAGCCACCGTCCTCACAGGGCTGCGCAACCAACCCTCAGCATCCCTAAGCCACCTACTGCCAGAAGGAACTCCCACCCCACTAATTCCAGCCCTAATCCTAATCGAAACCACAAGCCTTCTAATCCGCCCTCTGGCCCTAGGGGTCCGCTTAACAGCCAATCTAACAGCAGGACACCTACTCATCCAACTCATCTCCACAGCCACAGTAACCCTAGCCCCAACTATACCAGCAGTCTCACTACTAACCCTGCTGGTCCTTTTCCTACTAACTATTCTAGAAGTAGCAGTAGCCATAATCCAAGCCTACGTATTTGTTCTATTACTAAGCCTATACCTACAAGAAAACCTATAACCAATGACCCACCAAGCACATTCCTACCACATAGTAGACCCTAGCCCATGACCTATTCTCGGAGCCGCCGCCGCCCTCCTTACAGCTTCAGGCCTAGCCATGTGACTCCACCACCATTCCCCCCTACTCTTAACCATCGGCCTGCTATCCACTGCACTAGTTATAATCCAATGATGACGAGACATTGTACGAGAGAGCACATTCCAGGGCCACCACACCCCAACAGTCCAAAAAGGACTGCGATACGGAATAGTCCTATTCATTACATCAGAAGCTTTCTTCTTCCTAGGGTTCTTCTGAGCATTCTTCCATTCAAGCCTGGCCCCTACCCCAGAACTAGGCTGCCAATGACCACCAGTCGGAATCCAACCACTAGACCCAATAGACGTCCCTCTCCTAAATACCGCCATCCTACTAGCCTCCGGAGTCACAGTGACATGGGCCCACCACAGCATCACAGAGGCTAAACGAAAACAAGCAATCCAAGCCCTCACTATCACAGTCCTCCTAGGACTGTACTTCACAGGCCTCCAAGCCATAGAGTACTATGAAGCCCCATTCACTATTGCCGACGGAGTTTACGGCTCCACCTTCTTTGTCTCTACCGGATTCCACGGCCTACACGTCATCATCGGCTCCACATTTTTACTAGTATGCCTTCTACGTCTCATCAAATACCACTTCACACCAACTCACCATTTCGGCTTCGAAGCGGCAGCTTGATATTGACATTTCGTAGATGTCGTATGACTATTCCTCTACATGTCTATCTACTGATGAGGATCTTACTCTTCTAGTATATTAATTACAATCGACTTCCAATCCTTAAAATCTGGTTTAAACCCAGAGAAGAGTAATAAACATAGTCCTGTTCATGCTTATTCTCTCCACAACCCTAAGCGCCGCTCTAACTGCACTCAACTTCTGACTAGCCCAAACAACCCCAGACTCAGAGAAACTATCCCCATATGAATGCGGCTTCGACCCACTAGGGTCGGCCCGGCTTCCTTTTTCAATCCGATTTTTCCTAGTAGCCATCCTATTCCTTCTATTCGACCTAGAAATTGCCTTACTCCTCCCACTCCCATGAGCAACCCAACTCCAATCCCCAATCAGCACACTAACATGGTCCTCCACCCTCATCCTTTTTCTTGTCCTAGGACTGACCTACGAATGAACCCAAGGAGGACTAGAATGAGCAGAATAACAGAAAGTTAGTCTAACCAAGACAGTTGACTTCGACTCAACAGATTATAGCCACACCCTATAACTTTCTTTATGTCCGTCCTACATCTAAGCTTCTACTCAGCCTTCGTCCTAAGCGGCCTAGGCCTTGCTTTCCACCGAACACACCTTATTTCAGCCCTACTATGTCTGGAAAGCATAATACTATCCATATACGTAGCCCTAACCATATGGCCCATCCAGACACAAGCAGCATCCCCAACCATCCTACCCATCCTAGTACTAACCTTCTCCGCCTGCGAAGCCAGTACAGGACTAGCGCTGCTAGTCGCTTCTACCCGCACCCACGGCTCCGACCACCTACACAACTTCAACCTCCTGCAATGCTAAAAATCATCATTCCAACCGTAATACTCCTCCCCCTGACATTCTGCTCCCCGCGCAAGTTTCTATGAACCAATATTACAGCATATAGCCTACTAATTGCCGCAGTCAGCCTCCACCTACTCACCCCCACCTACTACCCAAACAAAAATCTGTCTGACTGAGCCGCTGTAGACCAAATCTCCTCCCCACTGCTAGTCCTATCATGCTGATTACTACCATTAATATTCATAGCAAGCCAAAACCACCTAGAACAAGAACCAACCATTCGCAAACGAATCTTTATTACAACACTACTCCTAGCCCAACCTTTCATCCTCACTGCTTTCTCAGCTTCAGAACTAATACTATTCTATATCGCATTCGAAGCCACCCTAATCCCTACCCTGATCCTAATCACACGATGAGGAAGCCAACCAGAACGACTAACTGCCGGCATCTACCTCCTATTCTACACTCTCGCTAGCTCCCTCCCTCTGCTCATCGCTATCCTTAACCTACAAAACCGAACTGGCACATTACTCTTCATGATACTCAAACTAACACATCCCTCAATAACCTCTTCATGAACAAGCTTAGTAACCGGCCTGGCCCTGCTCCTAGCCTTCATGGTAAAAGCACCCCTATACGGCCTACACCTATGATTACCCAAAGCCCATGTAGAAGCCCCAATCGCCGGCTCCATACTTCTCGCAGCCCTACTCCTAAAACTAGGAGGATATGGAATCATACGAGTTACCGTATTAGTAAACCCTCCATTAAACAACCTACACTACCCGTTCATTACCCTAGCCCTATGAGGGGCATTAATAACAAGTGCCATTTGTCTACGACAAATGGACCTAAAATCACTAATCGCCTACTCATCTGTTAGCCACATAGGATTAGTCGTAGCTGCAACCATAATCCAGACCCAATGAGCTTTCTCAGGTGCAATAATTATAATAATCTCACATGGCCTAACCTCCTCTATACTATTCTGCCTAGCTAACACCAACTACGAACGTACACACAGCCGAATTCTACTTCTAACACGAGGCATACAACCCCTCCTCCCACTCATAACCACCTGATGACTCCTAGCCAACATAACAAACATGGCCATTCCACCAACAACCAACCTTATAGCAGAACTAACCATCACAATCGCCTTATTCAACTGATCATCCTTTACAATCATTCTGACAGGAGCCGCGATCCTACTAACCGCCTCATACACCCTATACATACTCATAACAACTCAACGAGGAACAATCCCATCTCACATCACATCCATCCAAAACTCCTCCACACGAGAACACCTACTCATAACCCTACACGTAATTCCTATAACCCTACTCATCCTAAAACCTGAATTAATTTCAGGCGCCCCCATATAGCAAGTATAGTTTCAATAAAAACATTAGTTTGTGATCCTAAAGATAGAAGTTAAACTCTTCTTACCTGCCGAGGGGAGGTTCAACCAGCAAGAACTGCTAATTCCTGCATCTGAGTATAAAACCTCAGCCCCCTTACTTTCAAAGGATAACAGTAATCCAGTGGTCTTAGGAACCATACATCTTGGTGCAAATCCAAGTGAAAGTAATGGACCTCCCACTAGTCCAAAACACACTCGCACTACTAACCCTAGCAACCCTCTCCTCACCTATCATCCTACCGCTACTATCGGACAATCTCAAAAACACCCCTAACACCATTACAAACACTGTCAAAGCCTCTTTCCTGATCAGTCTAATCCCCATAACCATTCACCTCCACTCTGGGATAGAAAGTCAAATCCACATCTGAGAATGAAAATTCATCACAAACTTTAAAATCCCAATCAGCCTAAAATTGGACTTCTACTCCCTCACATTCCTCCCAATCGCCCTATTCGTGTCTTGATCCATCCTACAATTTGCAACATGATACATGGCATCAGACCCGTATATCACAAAATTCTTCACCTATCTCTTACTATTCTTGATCACCATGCTCATCCTAATCACCGCCAATAACCTCTTCGTCCTGTTCATCGGATGAGAAGGAGTGGGAATCATATCATTCCTCCTAATTAGCTGATGACACGGACGGGCAGAAGCTAACACCGCTGCCCTACAAGCCGTACTATATAACCGAGTAGGTGATATCGGACTAATCCTCTGCATAGCATGACTAGCCTACACCATAAACACATGAGAAATTCAACAACTCCCATCCCCATCCCAAACCCCCACTCTCCCACTCCTAGGACTTATCTTGGCCGCAACAGGCAAATCTGCCCAATTTGGCCTCCACCCATGACTCCCAGCCGCCATAGAAGGTCCTACTCCTGTCTCTGCCCTATTACACTCCAGCACAATAGTAGTCGCCGGAATCTTCCTACTCATCCGAACCCACCCCCTACTAAGCAACAACCAAACCGCCCTAACGCTGTGCCTGTGTCTTGGTGCTCTCTCCACCTTATTTGCAGCCACATGCGCCCTAACTCAAAACGACATCAAAAAAATCATCGCTTTCTCCACATCCAGCCAACTAGGATTAATAATAGTCACAATCGGACTCAACCTACCCCAACTAGCCTTCCTCCATATTTCAACCCACGCTTTCTTTAAAGCTATATTATTCCTCTGCTCAGGCTCTATCATCCACAACCTTAACGGCGAACAAGACATCCGAAAAATAGGAGGGCTCCAAAAAATACTACCAACAACTACCTCTTGCCTAACCATTGGCAACCTAGCCCTCATAGGAACACCATTCTTAGCCGGATTCTACTCAAAAGACCAAATCATTGAAAACCTAAACACATCCTACCTGAACACCTGAGCTCTCGTCCTAACCCTAATCGCTACATCATTCACTGCAATCTACACCATTCGCATAACCATTCTCGTACAAGCCGGATTTGTCCGAATTCCAACACTAACCCCCATAAACGAAAACAACCCAGCAGTAATCTCTCCAATCACTCGCCTGGCAGTAGGAAGCATCACCGCTGGTTTCTTCATTACCTCCTACATCCCTCCCACAAACACTCCACCCATAACCATACCCCTGTACATCAAAATCACAGCCATAATAGTAACAGCCCTAGGAATTGTTCTAGCCCTAGAACTCTCAAAAATAACCCAAGTCCTAATCCTCCCAAAACAAAACTCGTTACTGAACTTCTCCCTATCCCTAGGATACTTCAACCCACTAACCCACCGTTTCAGCACAACTAACATATTAACCGGGGGCCAAAAAATTGCCTCCCACCTAATCGACCTCTCCTGATACAAAATACTAGGGCCAGAAGGCCTAGCCACCCTACAAACAACAACAACCAAAACCATCACTACTTTCCATTCCGGCTCAATAAAAGCCTACTTAGGGGCTTTTGCTCTATCCATTCTCATCATCCTAATATCCACACATATAAACAATTAATGGCCCCAAATCTTCGTAAAAACCACCCTATCCTAAAAACCATCAACAACGCTTTAATCGATCTTCCCACACCACCAAACATCTCATCCTGATGAAACTTTGGCTCCATCCTAGGCCTCTGCCTAACCCTACAGATCATCACAGGACTCCTACTAGCTGCTCACTACACAGCAGACACTTCCCTAGCCTTCTCCTCCGTTGCCCACATATGCCGAGACGTCCAATTTGGCTGACTAATCCGCAACCTACACGCAAACGGAGCCTCACTATTCTTCATCTGCATCTACTTCCATATCGGCCGAGGAATCTACTACGGTTCGTACCTAAACAAAGAAACCTGAAATATCGGAGTCATCCTCCTACTAGCCCTAATAGCAACCGCCTTCGTAGGCTACGTCCTACCCTGAGGACAAATATCTTTTTGAGGGGCTACAGTGATTACCAACCTATTCTCAGCAATCCCCTACATTGGACAAACACTAGTAGAATGAGCTTGAGGGGGATTCTCTGTAGACAATCCAACGCTCACTCGATTCTTCGCCCTCCACTTCCTTCTCCCATTCGTAATTGCAGGAGTAACACTAGTCCACCTCACCTTCCTACACGAAACAGGATCAAACAACCCACTAGGAATCCCATCAGACTGCGACAAAATCCCATTCCACCCATACTACTCAGTAAAAGACATGCTAGGATTCGCACTAATAATTATCCTACTGGTCGCATTAGCACTATTCTCCCCAAACCTACTAGGAGACCCAGAAAATTTCACGCCGGCCAACCCCCTAGCCACACCTCCACACATCAAACCCGAATGATACTTCCTATTCGCATACGCCATCCTACGCTCCATCCCTAATAAACTCGGAGGAGTACTAGCCCTGGCCGCCTCAGTCCTAATCCTATTCCTCATACCTATACTCCACACATCAAAACAACGATCAATAACCTTCCGTCCCCTATCACAGATCCTATTCTGAACCCTAGTCGCCGACCTCCTCATTCTAACCTGAGTAGGCAGCCAACCAGTTGAACACCCGTTCATCATTATCGGACAGCTGGCCTCACTCGCCTACTTCACAATCATCCTAGTCCTATTCCCCCTAGCGGCCATTCTAGAAAACAAAATACTCAACCTCTAACTAATCAACTCTAATAGTTTAATAAAAACATTGGTCTTGTAAACCAAAAACTGAAGACTACGCCTCTTCTTAGAGTTTAACTATCAGAAAGAAAGGGATCGAACCTTTATCTCCAACTCCCAAAGCTGGCATTTTTCAACTAAACTACCTTCTGACAACCCCCTAAACCGCCCGAATAGCCCCCCGAGATAACCCGCGAACAAGCTCTAGAACCACAAATAACGTTAACAACAGCCCTCACCCCCCAATTAAGAACAACCCCACTCCACGCGAATACAGTAAAGCAACCCCACTAACATCCAACCGAACCGATAACAAACCAGAATTATCCACTGTCCCGCTCCCTAATGAAAACTCCAATAACCCACCCGCAACACCTCCCGCAATTACAACCAAACCCATAACCACCCCATACCCAATAACACCTAAGTCGGCCCAAGTTTCCGGATAAGGATCCGCCGCCAGCGATACCGAATATACAAATACCACCAACATACCCCCTAAATAAACTATAACCAGTACCAAAGACATAAAAGAAGCCCCTAAACTCACCAACCACCCGCACCCCGCAATAGAAGCCACAACCAAACCCACCACCCCATAATAAGGAGAAGGGTTAGATGCAACCGCTAAACTACCTAAAGCAAAACACAATCCCAGAAATAAGACAAAATTCATCATAATTCCCACTCGGCCCTTACCCGAGAACTACGGCCTGAAAAGCCGTTGTTATTAATATTTAACTACAGGAACCCTAGATTATCCTCCCCCCCCTAACCCCCCCCGTACTTTCTATATGCCTTTTATGGTATGTATTGCTTTGCATTACATTATATACCCCATCAGACACTAATACAATGTAGTATATTCCACATCACGACCAAGTCCATCACCCCCCTAACTCAAACATTTACTCCCATGAGATAATGTTCGGACGGCTACCCTTCCTGGCACATCCAGCTCCAGGTACAACAAACCCAAGTGATTCTAGCCCAAACCAACACACGCGTCACCCGAGGTCGTAACAGCTTAACCGTGCTTAAACCCCACCAAACGTACGGATATTGTCCCAGTACACCTTCGAATTCACCTCGTCATAGAATTCGCCCACCTCCTAGGATATGTCCCTTTCCTACGGCTTTCAAGTTCACCCAAGCCAGAGGACCAGGTTATCTATTGGTCGTGCACCTCACGAGAACCGAGCTACTCGACGTCAGTTATACCCTCGTTATTGGCTTCAAGGCCATACTTTCCCCCTACACCCTAGCCCAACTTGCTCTTTTGCGCCTCTGGTTCCTATTTCAGGGCCATAAATCGCTTTACTCCTGATCAATTGCTCTTCACAGATACAAGTGGTTGGTCTGCATAAGTCCTCATCTTAATTCGTAATCGCGGCATCTGACCGTTTTTCCTCTTCTTTTCTTTCTGGGGTCTCTTCAATAAGCCCTTCAAGTGCGTAGCAGGTGTTATCTTCCTCTTGACATGTACATCATATGACATTCGAGCTACTTCGCTGCCCGTGCGGCCCTCTAAGTGTAATGGTTTCGTTGGATAACCTGTCGCATACTTAGACTCTGATGCACTTTGACCCCATTCATGAAACCCGCGCTGTTTACCTCTTGGGTTGTATATGGTGTTATGGTTGGGGGACATGGCTATTTTATATTACACTTCTAGGAACTTGCACTTAAACCCTTATTTCATGCGTTCGTTTCTTTTTTGTTTGACATTTTTTGTAACGTTAACAAAAAATCAACCGAACTCATCCTACATTGTTCAAAACGTTTATCATTCATCAACAAACATCAAACCTTTCCTCTAACTTTCCATATAAACATATTTTCACTCTTTCTTTTCGTTACACCATTAAAACCAAGCAAAAACATAACCACAAACCTCCCACAACAAATCAACAATTCCCTAACCATT